TATTTTATTGTGATTCAACATTAAAAGAACAGAATCACGCTCTGTAGGATTTGAACCTACGACATCGGGTTTTGGAGACCCACGTTCTACCGAACTGAACTAAGAGCGCTTTATTATGATGGGAGATACGGATGTCAAGAAAAGGATTCTTTTTGTACCCCCAATACATCTTGTATGTATAGTATCACAAAATGGTAGATTGTGTCCAATTTTAATCGATCTCAATTGACCCCTCGTTACTGTCCATAGGAGAAGTGATAAGTAGGGATGACAGGATTTGAACCCGTGACATTTTGTACCCAAAACAAACGCGCTACCAAGCTGCGCTACATCCCTTTCATTTGTTGTACAGTGCCATTGTAGGGAATCCATGTTTTGTTTTCCACATCATAATTTCCTCTATCTAAATAGAATTTCTTTTGCCATTTCTTCTTTTTGGTTTTTTGGTTTCATTCTCATAAAGAATTATATACATACCTAACGTATAAACGTATAAAGGAATGAATATTTATCAGTAGTGCTCAGGAAGGAGGGTTCATCTTTTTCTGTTTTAGGGACAGGTAGATTTCATCTACCGGATCGTTGTATATATCCATTTTGGTTAGAGATTCCCCGTACAAATGATCTTTAACTACATATGCATCTGATCATATATGTATTACAATATACAATAAAGTCAATAAAGTTAACTTTAAAGAAGGAGGATTTTCAATGCGAGATATAAAAACATATCTCTCCACGGCACCTGTGCTAACTACTCTATGGTTCGGGTCTTTGGCGGGTCTATTGATAGAGATCAATCGTTTATTCCCAGATGCGTTGACATTCCCCTTTTTTTCATTCTAGTTATTGACATGGGAAGGGATCAAGAAGATTAGAGATACAATAAATTCTCTGTGACTAACCCCCCCCCTTTTTCAGTTCTTTAGGATAGGAAAGAAAGAGTAAAGAATAAAAGTGGATTGAATCTCATCGAAACTCGGGTTCGGGTTAATATAGGGAGAACAGAAATGGAAATGTGGGTCGAGGGCAGGCTGTTCAAGATCATACAAGATACTAAATGAAATACTGGGATTGGGAATAATTGATAGTTAGAAATATTTGTATTACTTAATAATTTGATTACTCTATTGATTGCAACGAAATCTTTCATAATTGAATTTGATTTCGAGTTAGCAACTTCTCGTCTATTTATTTTTCATTCCTTTCTTCTTCGCTTCGGTTCGAATCGAAAATAGAAGAATTGAGTGAATTCAAAATCCAAAGGAGGTTCATGGCTAAGGGTAAAGATGTCAGAGTAGTAGTTATTTTGGAATGTACCAGTTGTGTCCGAAATGGTTTGAATAAAGAATCGCGGGGCATTTCCAGATATATTACTCAAAAGAATCGACACAATACACCTAGTCAATTGGACTTGAAAAAATTCTGCCCTTATTGTTACAAACATACGATTCATGGGGAGATAAAGAAATAAATCGAACGGAACGCGTGTGCCACTCTTCCAAGGAAGAGGAAGAAATTACATATATATATATAATATATACAAATCCAGTCCTATTTTGGTCGGATCCGAGATGAATGAAGAAATAGGATTTTAGAAATAAGAAATAAACCATGGATAAATCCAAGCGGCCCTTTCATAAATCCAAGCGATCTTTTCATAGGCGTTTGCCCCCAATTGGATCGGGGGATCGAATTGATTATAGAAACATGAGTTTAATTAATCAATTTATTAGTGAACAAGGAAAAATATTATCTAGACGAGTGAATAGATTAACCTTGAAACAACAACGATTAATTACTATTGCTATAAAACAAGCTCGTATTTTATCTTCGTTACCTTTTCTTAATAATGAGAAACAGTTTGAGAGAACCGGGTCGATCCCTAGAACTACTGGTCCTAGAACCAGAAATAAATAAGCCTATTCCTCTCAATCGAATCAAAACTCTAATTCGAACTCAGATTGAAGTTTTGTTCGAAAAAGCCGAGAGATTGTCGCGCCGTAATGTAATAATAAAAAAAAGAATGGGGGAAGAATAAATCTTTTTTTTTTATTGAAACGTGTTCGTTCATTCCTACTACTTATCTTATCATACGAATTTCTACTATACCCTCCCGGAGTTCATTCTCCGGGGAACTCCGTTTAAAGTATTCCAGTGAATTCCTTCCAATCTCCTTATTTGATGATCGCATTGGAAATCGTGTCAAGACAATTCCTATTTGATATGGCTATTTGTGCAGGTATTTTACGATTAAGAAGCAACTGCCTCTTGTACAGATCAAGTATTAATCGACTATAACTATGGGATCCCCTATTCTCACGAGTTACTGCATTTATCCGAGTGATCCACAAACGACGAAAACTTCTCTTTCGCCTGCCTCTATCCCGATGAGTGGAAACCAAAGCTCTCATTTTCTGTTGAGTAGTAGTTCGAGTAAGTCTTGAATGAGCCCCTCGAAAGGTTGCTGCAAATAAACGAATTTTTGTTCTACGTCTCCGAGCTATATATCTTCGTCTAACTCTGGTCATTGAATCAAAAGAAACTTTGATGAATAACTAATTGATTTCTTTTCTTTCAGTCATTCTTTTCCCCTCTCCTGGTTTATTAATAACAAAACGGATTCTTCCGATGTATAAAATTAAAATACAAATTCCAATGGCTTTTGCTACTATAACCTTCCCAACCACGATTTTTTTATTTCTTCCAGGCATTTCACCTCAAAAAAAAAAAAAAAAAGAAATTGTACCGATATTAGGTATAAAATAAATCGTAAATGGACAAATAGTGGCTTCCATCGTTTCTATGGTTACTTCTTAAACGGCGAGGTCCTCTCTATACACCGGAGCCCCTTTCCTCATTTAATCAATGTTATTGGTAACTTGTACAGTTCACGCTCTTTGGCTCTACCGATGAATTATCGAGTAATAGGTCTTTTTTCAATGGGATCTATCCATACAGTGACGGCATTTAATTATGAAGGTTGAATAGGTAGCTGACCCTGTTAGTCCGTTCTTGCAAGAGTAGGAGCATAATCTTTCTGCTTCTTAAATATCATTCCCCCGCTTAATGGATAACCATTTGCTACCAATGGGAATTGCTTTTCATCTCAAATCGAGGTGATTGGATTTGCACCAATGGAAACCATAAATTCCATACAAATAGAGGTATACGAGAGATCTTTATTTTTCGATAGTGAATGGAGTTCTTCCATTCTATTCATTGGTACGAGTCATTGATACTGTAAAAGTCGTCTCATTTGTTCTAGCTCATGATCTGAACGAGTCGCACATACACCCTAGTACATGTTCCTCGACGCTGAGGACATCCTCGAAGAGCGGGGGATTTCGTGACATTTCTGATTGGCTGTCTTGTGTTTCTAATAAGTTGTTTAATAGTTGGCATGCTGAATCATATACAGAATGGGCTGGTTTAGATCGATCCTAACCGGATGATTATGAATTACTTCTTTACCCAGGTAAGAAGATAAAAGATCAAATAAGGGTTCATTCAAATTATGATTCGAAATGGAATCAAAGATTTATGCGAAATCCCCGGTATTTTCGATCGCTACAAGATCAACAATGCCATAATCTTGGGCTTCTGTTGCTGACATAAAAACATCCCTTTCCATGTCTTCGGATACAACCCATAAAGGATTGCCCGTTCTTTGTACATAAACCCTTGTGAGGGTTTCGCGGAGTTTCAGTAGTTCTTCCGCTTCCAGGATAAATTCTCCTGTGGGTGCCTCATAAAAAGAACTAGCAGGTTGATGGATCATAACCCTGATGATATAACATAATGAACGATTCCTCTATCTCGCATGATTGGGCGAAGGGAAGGGATAAAGAATAACAAGCAGGGAGAAAAAGATAGAATTGAACAACCGTACAGGCATCTTTTGTGCATACGGCTCTGTAATGGAATTTTTTTTTCTCTTTTTTCATCGAAGAAAGAGACAAGTCGAATCTATCAGACCCAGATCGTTGAATGATCCATTTACCATCCTTCCTTTCGGAGTAATCAAAAAATACTATGATGGTTCCGTTGCTTTATATATTTATCTCGTCTGTGATTCAGCAATCCCAAAGTTTCTTTCTGATCCGATCAAATAAAAATAAGTAAAAAATGATCTTTTTTTTTTTTTTATTTTCACACTCTTTCATAACATAAATATTGGAAAGAGACTTCTGATGTGGAAGCAAAAAGGTTTGTGACGCTGAAATGGACCCCGATACATAAGATCAAGTCGGAAATAACCTTTCTTTCATACTACTATCTCGATACATAATCTCATATTATGAAAAAATAATAATAGTTTGCTCATATCGAACTTGAAATGCCATGCTATTATTACTTAATATTATTATTATTTTATTCATATTCCATATGACGAAGGCATAGTCTTTTTTTCTCTCAAATAAAAAAACTCATTGGCGCCAAGCGTGAGGGAATGCTAGACGTTTGGTAATTTCTCCTCCAACCAGGATGAAAGATCCCATTGAAGCGGCTAATCCCATGCATATTGTATGCACATCTGGTGGCACAAATTGCATAGTATCATAAATAGCTATTCCTGGGATTACCCATCCGCCGGGAGAATTTATAAACAAATACAGATCCCTGGTATCATCCTCTATACTGAGATATACCATGAGACCAACAAGTTGATTCGAGATCTCGCTATCAACTTCTTGGCCTAAAAAAAGTAATCTTTCTCGATGAAGTCGGTTGATTAGGACAAAATTCTATTCCTTAGGAACCGTACACGCACCTTTGGGTGCATACGGTTCAAAAAATCAAAATTGAGAAAAAAAAAAAAAGAAATTGTCGATTCCAGCCCTATTTCTTTTTTCGTAGCGGGCTTTTTCTTCCATTTTTTAAGAAACATGAGTTTTGACTTGCTTCCCTATAAAATCAAAAAAGAATTCACTGAACTTATCGAGCTAACCCCTCATTGATGTATTGTTTCATCGAGATCTAAATCACGATGTAATTTTCTTGTTCCCGAATGGGCCTCTTCCACTCTTTTAGGTTTATGCTCTACTCCGGGTAAAGATCTGCCCGAATTCGATTTGCACATATAGGACAAATGATCCCAGTACCACTTCTTTTTGCTATGACTTCTTTTTTTTTTCAATTTGTTTCATTTTCATGCCTTCCACAAAATATTCGATGTATTCATCATATTATTCCATTAATTGGCAATTTGGGATCACTCATATGGTATAAAGGAATCATTTCTGATAGGGTGGTAATCATACATGGATTACCTTGGTATTTTCTGAACGGAGCCTGTATACTTCATTTTATTGGTCCAAGCCAACCATAAATTCTTTTAATTGAGAATATTGATCCTCCAACCAAATAAATTGATCTAATTGCACTTCACGCTTCGAATTATTGATGGTTCAATCAATCTTTCTTGGGCGAAACAGAGGATATCTCGATCGGGGGAGAGAACGGGGAAATCCCATATGACCCAATATGTCTGACAAGTCACACTATACGTCAACCCAAACTGCATCTTCCTCTCCAGGACTCCGAAAAGGTACTTTTGGAACACCAATGGGCATTAAATGAAAGAAAAATGAAGTATTCTATTTCACTTTGATGTGGAAACGTAACAAACAATGGTTTATTGTCTTCATAATATTGTCGTTTATCGTATTTTATCGATAGATTGGAAGATTCATAGAGGAAGACGGAATAAAGGAAAATTCTTACGAACGGATCGTTCGAATGAGAAACAAGTATCTATACATTCGCTCACAAAAAATAGGATTAATCCCCCCATTGCGTATTGGTACTTATTGGGTATAGAATAGATCTGCTTCTCTTTGTTCCTACGAACAGAATTGTTCAATTATTACTAACGGAACAGAATAAATATTAACCCTTGTTTCGAGATAATCCAATGAAAAGGTGAGGTCCATAGCATAGTTATTTCCAATGTGATAAAGTTACATAGTATCTATTTTATCTTTGAGAAAGGGGTATTTCCATGGGTTTGCCTTGGTATCGTGTTCATACCGTCGTATTGAATGATCCCGGTCGGCTGCTTTCTGTCCATATAATGCATACAGCTCTAGTTTCCGGTTGGGCCGGTTCGATGGCTCTATACGAATTAGCAGTTTTTGATCCTTCTGACCCCGTTCTTGATCCAATGTGGAGACAGGGTATGTTCGTTATACCCTTCATGACTCGTTTAGGAATAAACAATTCATGGGGCGGTTGGAGTATTACAGGAGGAACTATAACGAATCCGGGTATTTGGAGTTACGAAGGTGTGGCCGGGGCACATATTGTGTTTTCTGGCTTGTGCTTCTTAGCAGCTATCTGGCATTGGGTGTATTGGGACCTAGAAATATTCTGTGATGAACGTACGGGAAAACCCTCCTTGGATTTGCCCAAGATTTTTGGAATTCATTTATTTCTCTCAGGGGTGGCTTGCTTTGGGTTTGGCGCATTTCATGTAACAGGCTTGTATGGTCCTGGAATATGGGTATCCGATCCTTATGGCCTAACCGGAAAAGTACAATCTGTAAATCCAGCGTGGGGTGCGGAAGGTTTTGATCCCTTTGTTCCGGGAGGAATAGCCTCTCATCATATTGCAGCAGGTACATTGGGTATATTAGCAGGTCTATTCCATCTTAGTGTCCGCCCACCCCAACGTCTATACAAAGGATTACGTATGGGCAATATTGAAACTGTCCTTTCCAGTAGTATCGCTGCTGTCTTTTTTGCAGCTTTCGTTGTTGCTGGAACTATGTGGTATGGTTCAGCAACTACCCCGATCGAATTATTTGGTCCCACTCGTTATCAGTGGGATCAGGGATACTTCCAGCAAGAAATATATCGAAGAGTTGGCGCCAGTCTAGCCGAAAATCTGAGTTTATCGGAAGCTTGGTCTAAAATTCCCGAAAAATTAGCTTTTTATGATTACATCGGTAATAATCCGGCGAAAGGTGGATTATTCCGGGCAGGCTCAATGGACAACGGGGATGGGATAGCTGTTGGATGGTTAGGACACCCTATCTTTAGAGATAAAGAAGGGCATGAACTTTTTGTACGCCGTATGCCTACTTTTTTTGAAACATTTCCAGTAGTTTTGGTGGACGGAGACGGAATTGTGAGAGCCGATGTTCCTTTTAGAAGGGCAGAATCGAAGTATAGTGTCGAACAAGTGGGTGTAACTGTTGAGTTCTATGGTGGCGAACTCAATGGAGTCAGCTATAGCGATCCTGCTACTGTGAAAAAATATGCTAGACGTGCCCAATTGGGTGAAATTTTTGAATTAGATCGTGCTACTTTGAAATCCGATGGTGTTTTTCGGAGCAGTCCAAGGGGTTGGTTCACTTTTGGACATGCTACGTTTGCTTTGCTCTTCTTTTTCGGACACATTTGGCATGGCGCTCGAACCTTGTTCAGAGATGTTTTTGCTGGGATTGACCCAGATTTGGATGCTCAAGTGGAATTTGGAACATTCCAAAAACTTGGAGATCCAACTACAAGGAGACAGGTAGTCTGATACAACATTGCTCCGGTATCTTTCGCCTCTATATTTGATTTTTTTGATTTGACATAAGGTACCGTAGAAATATTGATTTGAATCATCGCCTTTCTTTGCTCTTGTCCTTTCTTTATCTGGGAAATAATCCTAAATGAACAGGTGTGGAAGCTATAATTGTAAACAACGATCGAATCTATGGAAGCATTGGTTTATACATTCCTCTTAGTCTCGACTTTAGGGATAATCTTTTTCGCTATATTTTTTCGAGACCCGCCTAAGGTCCCGACTAAAAAGACGAAATGATTTTTCATTATCTTAATTGAAGTAATGAGTCCCCCATATGGGGGACTCATTACTTCAATTAGTCTCCGTGTTCCTCGAATGGATCTCTTAGTTGTTGAGAGGGTTGCCCAAAAGCGGTATATAAGGCGTACCCTGTAAAGCTTACAAGTGAACCAGATATGGAGATGGCGACTAAGGTTGCTGTTTCCATTATTAGAGAATTTCAAGACCACGATGGATCTATGCTACGATAAGATCGTTTATTTACAACGGAATAGTATACAAAGTCAACAGATCTCAACCAATGCAATAGTATTTATGGCTACACAAACCGTTGAGGGTAGTGCTAGATCTGGGCCAAGACGAACTATTACAGGGGATTTATTGAAACCATTGAATTCAGAATATGGTAAAGTGGCTCCTGGATGGGGAACCACCCCATTTATGGGTGTCGCAATGGCTCTATTTGCGATATTCCTATCTATTATTTTAGAGATTTATAATTCTTCCGTTTTACTGGATGGAATTTCAATGAATTAGGTCCATAAGAACCAGAAGCCCTAGCTTTTCAATCAAAAATGAATCACTTAGGACTCAGATTTATAGTCCATTCTGGTAGTTTGACCGTGGAATTCCGTTGTTTCGGTATTTCCGGAATATGAGTGTGCGACTTGTTATAATTGATCCTATTGATAGTACAGAGAATGGGTCTGTCATCTCGACAGAGATGGTTCTGCCTCGTCGGATATTCATCCTAGTATCTGGAGCACGGAATATATGGAATAGATCAAGAAATATTTGAACTATGATTCATACCTACTATTCAGACCTCGTGACTGGACTTCAAAAAATTTTCAAACAAAGAGGTATTTGATAAATTGAACGATTTTTCTTCCTTTAGAATCATGCTTATTTTGACCGAAGGACAAATCTTTCTCTGGATTTTTAGTCATTACATCTATGAATAAGTGATGATCAAATAGTTCTTACTCATAGAACCCTTGGTCTTAGTTTTTGGGTTTTATTGAATCATCGTGGTTCTAGTATGAATCTGAGGTTTCAATCGATTCATAGGGTCTCAACAAGAGAATTCCTATCAAAAAAAAAAATAGTAAACAATAGTCAATCTGCATTACGCACAAACAAAAACAACAAATCAAATAACAAATAAATAGGGGAATAGAAGATTCAAGAGGCCTGTAACGATCAACATAAAGACAGATGAGCTAACTTGATATTTTGGCATTCTCATCACAACAAAGAAGAGAGTTCGGATTTTGGTTCCTTCGTATCTTCAGAGACGATTGAATCAAGTGGATAAATAAGAAATTTCAAATTTTCTATTACATATCCATTGTAATCAGTATTTGGGTGTTTCTGCTTGAGCCGTACGAGATGAAATTCTCATATACGGTTCTCAGAGGGGGAGTCCCCTTGGTTTACCTATCTCAATAAAGTATATGATTGGTTCGAGGAGCGTCTCGAGATTCAGGCGATTGCAGATGATATAACTAGTAAATATGTTCCTCCTCATGTCAATATATTTTATTGTCTAGGAGGGATCACACTTACTTGTTTTTTAGTACAAGTAGCTACGGGTTTTGCTATGACTTTTTACTATCGTCCGACCGTTACGGAGGCTTTTGCCTCTGTTCAATACATAATGACTGAAGCCAACTTTGGTTGGTTAATCCGATCAGTTCATCGATGGTCAGCAAGTATGATGGTCCTAATGATGATCCTACACGTATTTCGTGTGTATCTCACGGGCGGATTTAAAAAACCTCGCGAATTGACTTGGGTTACGGGTGTGGTTCTGGCTGTATTGACTGCATCGTTTGGTGTAACTGGTTATTCCTTACCCCGGGACCAAATCGGTTATTGGGCAGTAAAAATCGTGACAGGCGTACCTGAAGCTATTCCCGTAATAGGATCACCTTTAGTAGAGTTATTGCGTGGAAGTGCTAGTGTGGGTCAATCTACTTTGACCCGTTTTTATAGTTTACACACTTTTGTATTACCTCTTCTTACTGCCGTATTTATGTTAATGCATTTTCCAATGATACGTAAGCAAGGTATTTCAGGTCCTTTATAGAGAAGACAGATCATAGATATTTGTAATCGATCATATATAATTTCGGGGAGGAACAATAGTGTTTTATTGCTACAAATATGGATTATTGAAAAGAATAAGACATCTTTTTG